CTATCTCCTAGACGCCGTAGAGAATTGAGAATTTTCATGTCTTTCAATTCTCGTACTCGTAATTGGAAAGTTACGGAAGGAGACCCATCATTTTGCAATGAAAACAACATATAAAACTCTGGACAATTTCGAAATCAGGCCAAGCGTCTTAATACATATACAAAAAAATGCATTATTGGCCCACCATTGATTAGAAGATTTCGCTTGTATGAATCGCTATTGGTTTGATACGAATAATGGCAATCATTTCAGTATGTTAAGGATACAGATGTATCCACAATTCATTTAGAGTTACTTAATAGCCTATTTCTTATACCATATCTCTATCCCGTGAAATTCTCGAGCCGAAAGATGGATGCATATGCTGTGTTTCATTTTGCTAAATGATATCAATTAAATGGTGTATCAATTCCATAAATTGGATATAGCAATAAATAAATCAGCAAAATTCTTTCTACTATTTTAGATAGAAGAAATGTTTCTTCTATCTAAAATAGTAGAAAGAATGTACTCTTCTATTCTATCCAAATCCAATTTGCATTGATAAAATCAATCCAAATTCCAGTAGTAGATGAATAATTGCAAATTTTTGTGTGTACGAGATTAGAATAACTTCAAAATAACTGACATAATTTTTTATTTTTCCTGATCAGAAAAATATATGAAAAAGAAAGGAGGTAGAAAAATTGTGGGATTTATGGTTAAAGAAGAAAAAGAAGAAAACAGGGGTTCTGTTGAATTTCAAGTATTCAGTTTCACCAATAAGATACGGAGACTTGCTTCACATTTGGAATTACACAAAAAAGATTTTTCATCCGAAAGAGGTCTACGAATACTTTTGGGAAAACGTCGACGTTTGCTAGCTTATTTGGCAAAGAAAAATAGAGTACGTTATAAGAAATTAATCAGTCAGTTGAATATTCGGGAGCAGTAATTTAATCGTTCGAATTTTTTTCTTATTTTATTAGTAGTCTTATAGTAGTCTTAGATTTTTCATTTTGATGAGCCTCGTTTTGAGGAATTCATGGAATAATCCATTTTCATGGAATAATGAATTAAGGAAGAAAGGATATGAGTCTACCGCTTACAAGAAAAGATCTCATGATAGTCAATATGGGCCCTCAACACCCATCAATGCATGGTGTTCTTCGACTGATCGTTACTCTCGATGGTGAAGATGTTATTGATTGTGAACCCATATTAGGCTATTTACACAGAGGAATGGAAAAAATAGCGGAAAACCGAACTATTATACAATACTTACCTTATGTAACACGATGGGATTATAGAGAAGAGAGAGGTGGTAGAGGAGGATAGGAAAGGGGAAGAGATAGGATAATTATTTAGTAGGCAAGATACTTGTAAATTCCTTAAGTTAAGAAAGAAAAAAGAATAAAAATAAGGATACATAACATAAAAAAAAGAATAAATAAGACGAAATTCGCCCTCCTCCTACATATTTAATTTCTTCTCCTATACAAAAACTAACAAGACCCACTCCATTGGTAATTCCATCAATGATACCTTTATCAAAAAATTCTGTTAGTTCGGTTAATCCTCTTATACCGAAAGTAAAGACCCTAGTATAGAAAATATCTATATAACCACGATTATAGGACCAACTGTATATATTTTTTTTTACTTTATCAAAAAATCCCTTTTTCGTACTTTCCTTGTAAAAGGAATTTTGTAAATCCAAATTTTGAAAAAAAGAATACGCGGATCCATAGAAGATATATGCGATGAATAAACCGAGGATAGCTAGACTTACAGAAGAAATTGCATTAGTAATAAATTCATATGAATTTATAGAAGAATTAGAGCTTTCCTGGGTAAAGTTTATTGAGGGAGTTAACCACTTTGATAATATGGTTAACCCCGCTATTCCATTATCTGTCGCTCCATTATCAAAAGAAATTCCTATGAATCCAATGAACAAAGTAAAAAGAAGTAATATAAGAAGAGGAAATAACATAGTATTTCCCGTTTCATGCGGATAGGCAAAAGTTTTTTTAGCCCCAAAAGACGTACTAAAGCATCCTATGCTATTTGTTGTATTACCTTGAATTTTTGGTATATTTTGTGAAAAAAAAGAAACTCCATTCTTTGTTGTTGATAAAACGAAATCCCTATTCACTCCTTTGGGTATCCTTTTTCCCCATAAAGATATTGAATACAAGGGGCCCTCTTTAGTGCTACTATAGTTTTGAAAATGAACGCGGAAATACCCATCAAATGTAAGTAAATATATCCGAAACATATAAAAGGCAGTTAATCCTGCAGTAAAGGAGGCTATTATTCCAAAAAAGGGGGAATACAACCAACTATTACTAAGGATCTCATCCTTGGACCAAAAGCAAGCAAGAGGTGGAATACCACAAAGAGAAAGTGTACCCCATAAAAAGGTGGATCTTGTAATTGGAATATATTTTCTTAAACCGCCCATAAGAACCATATTCTGACTTTTATCTGGTGAATATCCAACAAGAGGTTCCATTGAATGAATAATGGATCCGGATCCCAAGAACAATAAAGCTTTTGAATAAGCATGAGTGATCAAATGAAATAAAGCAGCTTGATAAGAACCTATACCTAGAGCTAACATCATATAACCCAATTGCGACATTGTAGAATAGGCTAAGCTTCTTTTAATATCTTTCTGAGCAAGAGCTAAAGTAGCTCCTAAGAAGAGTGTTATTGTACCTACTAAAGAAATTAAATTCATTATCAAAGGTAGAGATATGAAAAGAGGAAGAAGTCGAGCTAGAAGAAAAATACCCGCAGCAACCATAGTTGCTGCGTGTATAAGAGCCGAAATGGGAGTGGGTCCTTCCATAGCATCGGGTAACCATACGTGAAGAGGGAATTGTGCGGATTTCGCAACTGCACCAAGGAATAATAAAAAAGCACACAAAGTAGTAAGTAAAGAGTGAATTCCATTATTAGGAATCCAGTTATTAGCTATTTTAAACAAATCCCTAAACTCTAAACTACCTGTTATCCAAAAAAAACCTAAAATTCCTAATAATAGACCAAAATCCCCTACACGATTAGTTACAAAAGCTTTTTGACAAGCACTAGCTGCAATTGGTCGTGTAAACCAAAAGCCTATCAATAAATAGGAACACATTCCTACGAGTTCCCAAAAAAAATAAATTTGTATCAAATTGGAGCTAGTAACCAATCCCAACATGGAAGTATTGAAAAAACTTATATAAACAAAAAATCTCAAATACCCTTCATCGTGAGACATATAACCGTCACTATAAATAAGAACCAGGATTCCTACAGTAGTAATTAGTATTAACATAATAGAAGTAAGCGGGTCAATCAAGTATCCAAATTCTAAAGAAAAATCATTATTGACGGTCCAAGACCATAGATATTGATAGATAGAACTTCCGTTTATTTGTTGAATAGATAGCTGAACTGAGAATACCATAGCTATACTTAAGAGTAAAACACTAGGAAAAGCCCATATGCGGCGAAGATTTTTTGTTGCTGTCGGAATAAAAAAAAGTCCAAATCCCATTGACATAATAACTGGAAGTGGGAGAAGAGGGATTACCCATGCATATTGATATGTATATTCCATAAGAAAAGAAGTTGAAATTTTTACTTGAAATTTTCTATAAAATAAAATTGTTTCCGATTCACCAAACCAATTCTTATCTCTTTCTAAAGGAATAAATAAAAAGAATAAGAAAAAATACTGGAATTCTTCATTTTTCCAAAATTTATTTCATTGATATAATCAAAAATTAAGAATGAGTTTAATTGGTTAAATTCAAAAAGTTAATCAAATAACTTCGTTACCTAGTTATTACCTAAATAAAGATATTTAATATTTATTAAAATACAAAAAAAAGGTTGAATCTTTTTACTTTACTATTCATTTTTAGATTTCTTTAAAACAAAAATGAAGCAGTTCTCTTGTTTCGTAACTGATTGATTGAATTCCAATGAAAAAAAAACCACATTTATAAAAAATTATCAAATAGTTCTTACTTCATATAGAACTCAAATCTTAATGACTATAATTACTTAAGTTTCAGTATTTTTTGTTTTGATGGGTATTCCATTATGGAATACCATTCTGAACTTAATTAACTATTTTGATTTTCCCTTCTTTTTATCCACCCGTGGGGATACGCTTCCATACCGTATATCTATATATGGAGTATACTTGATATATAAATATCTATAAATAGATTTCAAGGGAAAACCTTTCTATATATTCTATATTATTAAAACAAAGTATAAAATATATATGGAAAAAATTTTAAAAAATTATTATCTTATCCACATTGGACAAAATAAAGTAAAAAATAATTCAGAATTTTAGTATCTTTCAGTATCTAAGTATAAATACTAAGAAAAAGAAGAAAGAAGGATTGATTTGCCGGAATAGATGTCTTTCACATACAACTAGAAAAAAGTAATTTCCTTTTTGAATGGCTGTTCCAAAAAAACGTACTTCAATGTCAAAAAAGCGTATTCGTAAAAATATTTGGAAGAAAAGAACTTATTTTTCCATAGTACACTCTTATTCTTTAGCAAAATCAAGATCATTTTCCAGTGGGAATGAACATCCAAAACCAAAGGGCTTTTCGGGACAACAACAACAAACAAACAAATAATAAGATTTATTTTGGAATAATCTGAATTGACCTATCCAAAAATTATTCCCATTACTTAAATATTAATAATTTGGATTAATTAATTAATGTACTTTTCTGTGTCGAATTACTCGGTATAATATTCTTAGAACAAAGCCCTCTGATATATAGAATAAAAGTTTTGGTATACTGTGTGCTAAGTATTCTTTTCCTATCAATGATCAATGAATTTTTCATAATAGAATTCTCCTAAGAAAATAGGAGAATTCTATTATGAAAAGTGAAGTATTTTTGGAATAGAATTCTCCTATTTTCTCCAAAATCATTGGTTTAAGGTTAGTAAAGTAAATCCTATTAATAGGAGCATAAAGGCTTTTATTCTATAAATTTTTCCTTTTATTGAAAAAATTTTAAAAATTTAAGGGAACAACTAATTAGAAAAAAAAAAAGGAGTTCCAACTCTTTCAAGCAGTCTTTCTATTAGGCACAGCAAGAGTTTATTGTAAAAAAAATCGCAATAATACTACCAAACGAAGTCTATTTTAATGAAGACTCTAATGTTCCTAAATTTTATAGACTTTCCCAATCTCGACGATTCGCGAGATAATAGCTATTATTCTTTTAAGTTACCTATTATTTGAAGTTAGCCGCCATGGTGAAATTGGTAGACACGCTGCTCTTAGGAAGCAGTGCTCAAGCATCTCGGTTCGAATCCGAGTGGCGGCATTCTCGAAAAAGAATACAATAGATTAGAAAATGGATTCAATTCGAAATTTACAATTTTGTAATGGGACCTTCCCCTTATGCTATTTGCAACTTTAGAACATATACTAACTCATATTTCTTTCTCAACCATTTCTATTGTAATTACGATTCATTTGATAACCTTATTAGTTCGTGAACTTGGGGGATTACGTGATTCGTCAGAAAAAGGAATGATAGTTACTTTTTTCTCTATAACAGGATTCCTAGTTTCTCGTTGGGCTTCTTCGGGACATTTCCCATTAAGTAATTTATATGAGTCATTGATCTTCCTTTCATGGGCTCTGTATATTCTTCATACCATTCCTAAGATACAGAACTCTAAAAATGATTTAAGCACAATAACTACGCCAAGTACTATTTTAACGCAAGGCTTTGCCACATCGGGTCTTTTAACTGAAATGCATCAATCCACAATACTAGTACCTGCTCTACAATCTCAGTGGTTAATGATGCATGTCAGTATGATGTTACTAAGCTATGCAACTCTTTTGTGCGGATCCTTATTATCTGCCGCTATTCTAATCATTAGATTTCGAAATAATTTCCATTTCTTTTCTAAAAAGAAAAAAAATGTTTTAAATAAAACATTTTTCTTTAGTGATTTTTATGCAAAAAGAAGTGCTTTAAAAGGCATTTCTGTTCCTTCATTTCCAAATTATTACAAATATCAATTAACGGAGCGTTTGGATTCTTGGAGTTATCGTATCATTAGTCTAGGATTTACCCTTTTAACCATAGGTATTCTTTGTGGAGCGGTATGGGCTAATGAGGCGTGGGGCTCGTATTGGAATTGGGATCCTAAGGAAACTTGGGCATTTATTACTTGGACCATATTTGCAATTTATTTACATAGTAGAACAAATCAAAATTGGAAGGGTACGAATTCGGCACTTGTAGCTTCTATAGGATTTCTTATAATTTGGATCTGCTATTTTGGTATCAATCTATTAGGAATAGGTTTACATAGTTATGGTTCGTTTACATTAACACCTAAATGATTACATAAAATAAAACCCGCATTTCATGAAGGTTTTTACTTTTTTGTTTTATTTGAGAACCCCTTGAACTCCTTCTCAAAGGGTTCTCAAAAATTCAAGATAGATCTAATTAGACTTTTTTACTTTTTTTTGCATTATATTATATAGAGTGGATCTAGTAAAAAAGCCTATTTAGGATAATAATTGGATAAGAGAGCCTCGACCCTGTCAACGGATAGGGAGAGAACTAAATCTGGATAAATACCAATACCTATTACTGGTAAAAAGATACAGATTAAAATAAAGAGTTCTCGTGGTCCAGAATCCACAAAATTTGTGTTTGGAACATTAAATAGCTTGTATCCATAAAACATCTGGCGTAACATAGATAATAAATAAATAGGGGTTAATATCATTCCAATTGCCATTACAAAAGTAATTAGCATTTTTGGCATTAACAGAAATTTAGGACTAGTAATTAGTCCAAAAAAGACTACTAATTCTGCGATAAAACCACTCATTCCTGGTAAGGCAAGAGAAGCCATTGAAAAGCTACTAAACATAGTAAAAATTTTCGGCATTGGGATAGATATTCCTCCTAGTTCTTCGAGATAAACAAGACGCATTCTATCAGAAGCCGTTCCTGCCAAGAAAAAAAGTGTAGCACCAATAAATCCATGGGATAATATTTGTAAAATAGCTCCATTGAGTCCAATGTTGGTTATGGAACCAATTCCTATAATTATGAAACCCATGTGAGACACAGAGGAATAGGCTATTCTTTTTTTGAAATTGCGTTGACCAAGAGAAGTTGAAGCTGCATAGATTATCTGGATCGCTCCTATTATTACCAACCAGGGCGAAAATAGATAATGAGCATGAGGTAACAATTCCATGTTGATACGAATCAATCCATAGGCTCCCATCTTTAATAAGATTCCCGCTAAAAGCATACATGTACTATAATGCGCTTCCCCATGGGTATCTGGTAACCACGTATGTAGGGGTATAATCGGCAATTTAACAGCATAAGCAATAAGGAAACCAAAATATAAAAGTATTTCCAAGGTTGCCGGGTATGATTGATTAATTAATCTTTCCAAATCTAAGCCTGGTTCGTTGGAACCATATAAGCCGATACCCAGAACTCCGATTAAGAAAAAAATGGAACCGCCTGCAGTATACAAAATAAACTTTGTAGCTGAATATAGACGCCTCTTCCCCCCCCACATGGATAAAAGTAAGTAAACAGGAATTAATTCTAACTCCCACATGATAAAAAAAAGCAAAAGGTCTCGCGAAGAAAATAATCCTATTTGACCACTATACATTGCCAGCATCAGGAAATAGAATAATCGCGAATTCCGAGTAACTGGCCAAGCTGCTAAAGTAGCTAAAGTAGTGATAAATCCTGTCAATAAAATGGATCCCACTGAAAGTCCATCAATTCCCAATCTCCAGTGGAAATCGAGGATATCTATCCATTTATAATCCTCCTTTAGTTGGATTAAGGGATCCTCCAGTTGGAAATGATAACAGAATGCATAAGTCATTAGAAGGAATTCTAATAAACAAATGGATATAGTATACCACCTAACTATTTTGTTTCCCCTATGAGGTAAAAGGCCAATTAATGAACCCGCAAATATCGGCAAAACTACAAGTATTGTTAACCAAGGAAAATAACTCATGATAAAGTGATAAAGACAAGATACGTTTTGACCAGAAAAGCCCGTGCTCGATTATTTCGAGCACAGGCTTCTTCGGTAAAGAGGAATCAGACGATTCGAATGAAGTTTTTTGTAACGTATCAATAAGATAGAGCCATGCTACGGGTTGTTTCAGGACCTAAATAAACGCGGACGCTTAAAAAATCTGTCGGGCAGGCAGATTCACATCTTTTACAACCCACACAATCTTCGGTTCTGGGCGCGGAAGCAATTTGCTTGGCTTTACATCCATCCCAAGGTATCATTTCTAATACATCTGTTGGACAAGCTCGTACACATTGAGTGCATCCTATACATGTATCGTAAATTTTTACGGAATGTGACATTGGATCTATAAATTTTTCTTTTCAACATAAAAATTTTCGATCTGGTAAAAATGAAATTAGTACTATCATGAGTCATATGTATTGTAGACACCAGACGAAGCAATGGTTTATCCAAACTTCAAAAATAATATTTTTTAATCTGTTTGTGAGAAAGCGTGAAAAAAGCCAAGAGACTTTAATTTTGGACTTCAATAATAAGAATTATACGAATTGTACATACGAATTCGAATTAGCCAATAAATTGGCTATCGTCTTTTCAATATAAATTATTGCAATATTCAAATTGCAATATCAATGAATTACAAAAATACATTTAAGTGAAAAAGAATACTATGCAATAACCTACTTAAAAAAAAATGTATATTCTCAAATAATACTAAGAAAATAGTATTGATTTCTATTCATCTTAATATTCCATATTATTATATATGCGCCTTTGTTTAGAGGATTGTATGTCTAATTATTCAATAAATTAGATTGATTGATACGAGTTGATTTCCTATTACGATGGATGGAAGAAAGAATAGATAGTCCAATAGCGGCCTCAGCAGCCGCAAGGGCTATCACAAAAATTGCGAAAATGTCCCCTTTTAATTGGCGACTATCAAATAGATCAGAAAATGTTACGAGATTTAGATTAATTGAATTCAGTATAAGTTCAAGACATATTAGAGCTCTAACCATGTTTCGGCTTGTGATCAACCCATAGATACCGATCGAAAATAAATAGACACTCAAAAAAAGTACATGCTCAAACATCATTAATTAACTCCTTATCAATCTCGATTCATTTCAATATGAGGACAAGAATTGAACCGATTCAATTAATTACAATAGAACAATTACACAACAAAAGAGAAAAGAAAGAAGGTATTTGTTGGCAGTAGATAGGTTTTATTAAATCAAAATTGTGATTCTTTAGTTATTTATTTTAGATTTGCAATTCTTAGAATTTTTACTATATTTTAAGTTTTCTTATTGCCGAGCCATAGTAATTGCACCTATTAAAGAAACTAGAAGAATTATGGAAATGAGTTCAAACGGAAGATAAAAATCGGTTGCTAAATGAATCCCAATTTGTTGAACATTATTTATGAGACCCTGTTCTACTATTTGGTTTGATCTTGTAGTCCAAAGAATTCCATACCATGACGTATCTGGGATAGTAGTCATTAGTGAAAAAACAATAGTTATACAAACTAGTGAAGTGAACCCATCTCCAATAGTCCAATAATTCTTATCTTTAGACCATTCTGAGCCATTTACGAACATTACAGCGAATATGATCAAGACATTTATGGCTCCCACATAAATAAGAAGTTGTGCCACAGCTACAAAGTAGGAATTTAATAAAAAATAGAATAAGGATATACAAACAAGAACTAATCCCAACGAAAAGGCAGAATAAATGGGGTTGGTAAGTAATACTACTCCTAGACCCCCTAGTAAAAGAACAAATCCCCCAAATAGCATAAGAATCTCATGTATTGGTCCAGGTAAATCCATTATGGATAAAAAGAAATTAATAGTATAAAATTTTTCATGAACTGACTAAAACTAAAAGATTCAAGTAAGGCAAAAGGGATTAGGATATTTTTTTTGTGTATAAGCTGTATAGTTAGAAATTATATCATGAAAATAGAGTCTGATTTAAAATAATAAAAAATTCCCAATAAGCAGTAGTTATTCATTTTTCTTTATAATTAGTAAAATATTATTCTTTTTGTTATAAAAAAAGAAAAGAAAAAATAGGAGTTTAGTAATCAGTAATCGTTCTTGAATTCGAAGATTTATCTTCATCTATTTTACTTTTAGTTGAATTTCTAATTGTTTGAATTGTGTAATCTTCCATTATGGAGATTGGTAACCGGCTTAAAGCAATTTGATTGTAATTCAATTCATGACGATCATAAGTAGAAAGTTCATACTCTTCAGTCATTGATAAACAGCTTGTCGGACAGTACTCAACACAATTGCCACAAAATATACAAACTCCGAAATCAATACTATAATTAAGCAATTGTTTCCTTTTAATATCCTTTTCAAATCTCCAATCTACAAGGGGTAGATCTATTGGACAGACACGAACACATACTTCGCAAGCAATACATTTATCAAATTCAAAGTGGATTCGCCCCCGGAAACGCTCCGGTGTAATTGATTTTTCGTAAGGGTAGTGAATCGTTATAGGTAAACGATTTGTATGGGATAAGGTAGTTATGAAACTTTGACCAATGTACCTTGTAGCACGTATTGTTTGTTGACCATAACTCATGAACCCAGTTACCATAGGGAGCATATTCATTCTAAATATCTATAAAAAAGATATGTTTCTTTCTCTTGTTTGAGAGAGCTTTTGTGTTGAAAATATTCTTACTGTTATTGTATTATCTTATTTATAGTGAAACAAGCTGGGAAGAGGTTGTTAATAAGAGATTGCCCAGGGAAATAGGTAAAAGAAATTTCCATCCAAGATTTAATAACTGATCCATCCTCATCCTGGGTAAAGTCCATCTTATTGTGATAGAAATGAAGAGAAATAAATAAGCTTTAGTTAATGTAATAAAGATACCTATTGTCATTTCCAAAATTCTAACTGCGTTATTCATTTGGAAAAAATCAAAAAAGGATATATAGGGAATAGATAAATTCCACCCGCCTAAGTAGAGAACTGTTACAAATAAAGAGGAAACTAATAAATTGAGGTAAGAAACAAGATAAAATAAACCATATTTTATACCGGAATATTCGGTTTGATAACCTGCTACTAATTCTTCCTCTGCTTCTGGTAAATCAAAGGGTAATCTTTCACACTCTGCTAAAGAAGAAATTAGAAAAACTAGAAAACCTATAGGCTGACGCCAAATATTCCATCCAAAAAAACCATACTTTGATTGTGCTTCAACTATATCAACTGTACTTGAACTGTTAGATAATCATAGTCGATGATAACATCACAGTTCCCACCGCTATTCCAAAACCGTACGTGAAACCTTAGCTTCATACGGCTTCTCTATGATCAGAAAAAAGAGAGGGCTGTTTCATTTCATTATTAGCCCCGGGGGCGTAGATAGAATTAGGTAAAATAAAATAGCTTGGAAAGTCCTAAATTAGACCAAAGTAATTCTGTCTGCTAGAATAGGAAAAAGCGCTTCTGAATTGATCTCATCCTTTAGAATTTATAATATAATAAATAATAAATTTATTTCTTTGTTCAGTAATAACTTAATCTTGGAATAAAACACTTGTTATAGGAATTTAATTGATAAATGAAAAGATTTGGGTATTAGTTCATAAGGAATTCTCTATGAATATAGATAGAGGAAGGAAATAATTCAAAATTTTTCCTATTGCACTCCACATCTTTTGTCCTACTCTTTGGGGGATATTTAAAAAGAAAAAAGGGGTAAAGGGTTAATTCGTTCTTTATAGCCATTTCCTTAACAAGTGAATGGGAACATACTCTGGATCAGAATCCGAAGAAAGTACTACTTGATAATTTCCACTAATTTCAAGTCCTTATTATGATTCCTTTTATGGGGAAAAATCTCTAATATCTTATATTCCCCATTCTTAATCCTTTATGTACTTTAGTGCTCCTAACCCTTCACTAACTTTTGATGGATTCTTCTTATGATTATAAGTTATAGTAATAACTAGGAATATTCTAGTACTAATAATGGAATTTCATATTGCGAATCCTTTATTCTTGCCCGCTTCAAGATATGATGACTAATTAAAAAATATCAACCTTGGGATAAAGAGTTTACACTGCTTATGTTTACTTCAACTTTTTTCTTGTACGTAGGAAATGAGATTTTTTCTTTTTACTACAAATTTATAAGCTGTTTTGTTTCACTCATATAGCTATCTAGTTTAACTTACCAACCCGAATACAGAATAAGAAAAGGAAGATAAATAGTTAAGGGATTTTAGAGTATTTTAACGAATCACACGTAGAGATATTGCTAGAACACAAAAAGTTAATGGTATTTCATAACTAATGGATTGAGCAGCAGCTCGTAGACCGCCTGAAAAAGAATATTTATTATTTGAGCTATATCCTGCCATAAGAAGACCGATAGGGGCAATACTTGAAATGGCAATCCATAAAAAAACACCAATACTAAGATCTGCTAAAACAAAATGATATCCCAAAGGGATAACTAAAAAACTTAATAAAATCGATATGACTGCTATAGAGGGTCCAATGCTAAATAAAGGAATATCTCCTCGTGATGGTAGGATATCCTCTTTTAAAAGTAGTTTAGTCCCATCCGCTATAGCTTGAAGCAGTCCCAAGGGGCCCGCATATTCAGGACCAATACGTTGTTGTATCGACGCGGATATTTCTCTTTCTAACCACACAATTACGAGTACCTCTATTGTTATTCCCAAAAGGAGGGTCAAAATGGGTAGAATCGATATGAGTCCATAGACTTCTTTTAATAATTCCGATTTCGAAAAAGAATTGATAGTTTCTACTTCTACCCTATCTATTATCATTTCAACGATCAACTTCTCCCATAATGATATCTATACTACCTAATATCGTCATGATATCAGCCAATTTCATTTTTTTAACTAGTTGAGGAAGAATTTGTAAATTAATAAAACCGGGTGGACGAATTTTCCATCTCCAGGGGAAAAGACTATCATCTCCTACTAGATAAATTCCTAATTCACCTTTGGGAGCTTCCACTCTTACATAAAGCTCTTGCTTTGACAATTCAAAATTGGGTGAAGGTTTTTTACCAAGAAATCTATATTCAAAATCATTCCATTCGGAATTCTTTGCTTTCTTAAAGCGTCGGACTTCTAAATTCTCATAAGGGCCTCCAGGTATTTTTTCTACCGCTTGTTGAATTATTTTAATGGATTCCCTCATTTCACTGACTCGTACTAAATAACGAGCTAATGAATCCCCTTCTTTTTGCCATTGGACTTTCCAATCAAATTGGTTGTAAGACTCATAAGGATCCACTTTACGAAGATCCCATTGTATTCCAGAAGCTCGTAACATTGGCCCTGATAAGCCCCAATTTACTGCTTCTTCTCCACTAATAAAACCTATTCCCTCAACTCGCTCTAAAAAGATGGGATTCTGTGTAATAAGTTGTTGGTATTCAACAACTCCGCGTAAAAAATAATCACAGAAATCTAAACATTTATCGATCCATCCATAAGGTATATCCGCGGCTACTCCTCCGATGCGAAAGTAATTGTGCATCATTCGCATACCTGTAGCAGCTTCAAATAGATCATATATTAATTCTCTCTCTCTAAAAATATAGAAAAAGGGGGTCTGTGCCCCGAGATCCGCCATAAAAGGGCCAAGCCATAACAAGTGAGAAGCTATACGGCTCAACTCTAACATAATTACCCTAATATAGCTGGCTCTTTGAGGTATTTGAATATTCTCCAAGAATTCTGGTGCATTTACCGTTATTGCTTCTGTAAACATAGTAGCTAAATAATCCCATCGTGTTACATAAGGTAAGTATTGTATAATAGTTCGGTTTTCCGCTATTTTTTCCATTCCTCTGTGTAAATAGCCTAATATGGGTTCACAATCAATAACATCTTCACCATCGAGAGTAACGATCAGTCGAAGAACACCATGCATTGATGGGTGTTGAGGGCCCATATTGACTATCATGAGATCTTTTCTTGTAAGCGGTAGACTCATATCCTTTCTTCCTTAATTCATTATTCCATGAAAATGGATTATTCCATGAATTCCTCAAAACGAGGCTCATCAAAATGAAAAATCTAAGACTACTATAAGACTACTAATAAAATAAGAAAAAAATTCGAACGATTAAATTACTGCTCCCGAATATTCAACTGACTGATTAATTTCTTATAACGTACTCTATTTTTCTTTGCCAAATAAGCTAGCAAACGTCGACGTTTTCCCAAAAGTATTCGTAGACCTCTTTCGGATGAAAAATCTTTTTTGTGTAATTCCAAATGTGAAGCAAGTCTCCGTATCTTATTGGTGAAACTGAATACTTGAAATTCAACAGAACCCCTGTTTTCTTCTTTTTCTTCTTTAACCATAAATCCCACAATTTTTCTACCTCCTTTCTTTTTCATATATTTTTCTGATCAGGAAAAATAAAAAATTATGTCAGTTATTTTGAAGTTATTCTAATCTCGTACACACAAAAATTTGCAATTATTCATCTACTACTGGAATTTGGATTGATTTTATCAATGCAAATTGGATTTGGATAGAATAGAAGAGTACATTCTTTCTACTATTTTAGATAGAAGAAACATTTCTTCTATCTAAAATAGTAGAAAGAATTTTGCTGATTTATTTATTGCTATATCCAATTTATGGAATTGATACACCATTTAATTGATATCATTTAGCAAAATGAAACACAGCATATGCATCCATCTTTCGGCTCGAGAATTTCACGGGATAGAGATATGGTATAAGAAATAGGCTATTAAGTAACTCTAAATGAATTGTGGATACATCTGTATCCTTAACATACTGAAATGATTGCCATTATTCGTATCAAACCAATAGCGATTCATACAAGCGAAATCTTCTAATCAATGGTGGGCC